GGGGCAAGCTCGGACACATTGAGTACATCCTATACACGTATCATAAATCTTTACTGAATGTGACATTGGATCTATAATCTTTTTTTTTTTATAATAAATTTTCGATCTAGTAAACTTTACTTATATGTAAATAAATCATATATTTAGATACCAGATGAATCAATGATTTAGATTTATAAGAATTTTTATAATCAATCTACTTCCGGATCGACTCATGGGAGAGAACCAAGATACTTTAATTTGTTATATTTTCGTAAACATGATCATACATTATGTATAATACATTATGTATAATACACACTAATTCTTCGAATTTATGAATATTTTAATTTGAATTTGTATGGTTAATACTACTGATCATTCATACTACTTAATTCAACAAATTCGATTGATTGATACGAGTTGATTTTCTGTTACGATAAATTGACGAAACAATAGCTGGTCCAACGGCTGCTTCAGCGGCTGCAATAGCTATAACAAAAATGGAGAAAATATCTCCTTTTAATTGGCGACTATCAACAAAATCAGAAAATGTTACGAAATTTATATTAACCGCATTCAGTATAAGTTCAAGACACATAAGAGCTCTAACCATATTTCGGCTGGTGATCAATCCATAGATACCGATAGAAAATAAGTAGGCACTCAAAACAAGTACATGTTCGAGCATCATTGACCAACTCCTTATGAATTTCGATTCATTTCAATATAATATGAACAATAATAGAACGAATTCAATTTACTATAATATAATATAAAAATAAAGTACGGAATAAAGAAATATATTGTTAATAGATCGACTAAAAGAATTTCTATTTTAGATTTGAAACATAAAAATTTTTAAATTCTAATTGAAAGTAAATAACTATGATAACACAGAATGGAGTTTAATTTGGATTACTGTTACCAATTACCAATTTTATTTTATAGATTTATAATTGGCGCGCCAGGGTAATTGCACCTATCAAAGCGGCTAAAAGAATTATTGAGATGAATTCAAATGGAAGAAAAAAATCCGTTGATAAATGAATTCCAATTTGTTGACTATTACTTATCAAATCGTGTTCTATAATCTGGTTTGATCTTGTAGTCCAAATAATCCCGTACCATGATGTATCCGTAATAGTAGCTATTAGTAAACCAAAAATGCTTGTACAAATCAGCAAAGTAAACCCATTCCCAACGGTCCAAAGATTAAAATCCTTGGAATATTCTGAATCCTTCATGAACATCACAGCAAATATGATTAAAACATTTATAGCTCCCACGTAAATAAGGAGTTGTGCGGCGGCTACAAAATAGGAATTTGATAGAATATATAATAAGGATATAGAAACAAGAACTAATCCCAGCGAAAAGGCAGAATAAATTAGGTTGTTAAGTAATACTACTCCTAGACCTCCTAAGATAAGACCTAATCCCAGAAAGACTAAAAGAAAATCATGTATTGGTCCAGGCAAATCCATTATATGTAAAATAAGAGATAAATAAATCGAAATGTTTTTCATGACCTTATTGAGATCAGACCAGAAAAAATTGTTGATGATTCATAATAAATTTCTAATTGAATTAACTCCTTAAGGGGTGTGAATTAATGTGGGGTGCAGTCATTGGACTAATTTCATGTTTTATCTAAATTAGAGTAGTTCGAATACGAAACTATACATTTCGAAAAAATGTCAGATATTAATTAATGATAATGAATTTTCGTTCCTTTCAATCCAAATTAAAACGTATTTCTTACTAATCAATCAATAGTTGAGTAGTTATTAAGACCAAACAAAACGAAAAAACTCATTTATTTAATGACCCTTAGTAATTCAAAAGCTTTCTTTAATCAAGTATTTATTTTTTTTTTTTTTATTTGAGGAGAATTCAAAATTGTTCGAATTGTATAATCGTCAATTATTGACATTGGTAAACGGCCTAGGGAAATTTGATTATAATTCAATTCATGACGATCATAAGTAGAAAGTTCATATTCTTCAGTCATTGATAAACAATTTGTTGGACAATACTCAACACAGTTACCACAAAATATACAGATTCCAAAATCAATACTGTAATTAAGTAATCGTTTCTTGCGAATATCCGTTTCCAATTTCCAATCAACGACGGGCAGATCTATAGGACATACACGAACACATACTTCACAAGCAATACATTTATCAAATTCAAAATGGATGCGACCGCGGAAACGCTCCGCGGCGATTACCTTTTCATAAGGATATTGAATAGTTATGGGTAAACGATTTACGTGCGATAGGGTAATCATGAAACTCTGACCTATGTACCTTGCAGCTCGTACTGTTTGTTGACCATAATTCATGAACCCGGTTATCATAGGGAACATATCGTGAATATATCAATAATTTTATGTTTGTTTATTTTTCTTGTTTGATTCAAGTTGAGAATGTAAGATATCATGTTCTTTTACAGTGAAAAGAGTTGGGAAGAAGTTGTTAATAATAAATTACCGAGAGAAATAGGTAAAAGAAATTTCCATCCAAGATTCAATAGCTGGTCCATTCTTAGCCTAGGTAAAGTCCATCTTGTTGTGATAGGAATGAACAAGAACAAATAAGTTTTAGCTAATGTAATAAACATACCAATTGTCGGTTCAAAAACCCCATATTTTTTATTTATTTCAAAAAAATCAAAAACAAATATGTACGGAATAGACATATTCCAACCGCCCAAGTAAAGAACTGTTACAAATAATGAAGAAACTAATAGGTTTAGATAGGAAGCAACGTAAAATAAACCAAATTTGATACCCGAGTATTCGGTTTGATAACCGGCTACTAATTCTTCTTCTGCTTCTGGTAAATCAAAAGGTAATCTTTCACATTCTGCTAGGGAAGAAATTAGAAAAATAATAAACCCTATAGGTTGACGCCACAAATTCCATCCCCAAAAACCATATTTTGATTGTGCCTCAACTATATCAACTGTACTTGAACTATTAGATAATCATAGTCGGTGATACCATCACTGTTACCATCGCTATTCCAGAACCGTACATGAGATTTTCACCGCATACGGCTCCTTAAGAACCATAAATAAATCTAAGGATCGAGTCAATATTTATGTTATCTTGATATGTTTATGTTTATACAATGGATAAGGTAAAAATTTATCGTATGATCCCGAATTAGACCAATTTAATTCTGTCTGTTCGACTTTAAATTATTATTTATTATAAATTATTATATTATATATATAATAATTTATAAAATAAAAATAAAATACTTCTGAATTGATCTCATCTTTTATTTAATGATTTCAATAATCATTTCAATTTTTCTTTGTTGAGTAATAACTTAATTCTTCAATGAAATACTCCTTCTAACTTGTAAAAATAGAAATAACTCGTCCCTTTCCCTTATCAAAAAGAATTATACATTAATTCATAAATTATGATACGAATTCTATCTATATAAATATGGATATAGAAAGGAAAGTATAAAAGTATAAAGAAAGAATAAAAAAAAAAATAAAAGATTATTTCGTTTCCAATAGTCATTTATTTAATCGACGAATAGGAGCATACTCTGGATCGGAACCGTCGGGAGTACTGCCTGATCATTTCTACCAACGTAAAGCCTCAATTAATATTCTTTTATATTATGCAAAAATATTCTTTTACATAATCTCCATTACTAATCTTTTGTGTATCTTGGTGTTTCTAACCATCCACTCGTTTTTGTTAAATCATCCGTTAAGGTAATACATGTATGAGAATACATACAAAGGATAGTGAAAACTTACTAGGGTTGATCTTTTGAGCCCGCTTCAAGTCAGGATGACGAATCACCCAATCTTGGGGCAACCACTTTCTTATGCTTATGTTTATTTCCGCTCAACTCTCTAACTCTTATACAGAGAAAATGAGACTCAATCTTTTTACTGCGAATTTATTTAAATATTATATAAGCTGTTTTCTTTCACCCATATAACTATTTGATTTAGTTCATCCATCTGAATAATGAATAAAATAATGAAAATATTTACTCAATTTATTTTGCCCTTTTATTAAAATAAAAAGGTCCTAGAAAGGAAGAAATAGAGAAAAATTTATGTCTTAACGAATCGCACGTAGAGATATTGATAACACACATAAAGTTAATGGTATTTCATAACTAATCGATTGAGCAGCAGCTCGTAGACCGCCTAAAAAAGAATATTTATTATTTGAACCGTATCCTGACATAAGAAGGCCGATGGGAGCGATACTTGAAATGGCAATCCATAAAAAAACACCGATATTGAGATCCACTAAAACAAAGTGAGAACTAAAAGGAACTACCGAATAGCTTACTAAAATGGATATGACCGCAATAGATGGTCCGATACTGAATAAACGAGTTTCTCCTCTAGATGGAAAAAGATTTTCTTTGAAAAGTAGCTTTGACCCATCTGCTAGAGCTTGAAGAACTCCCAAGGGTCCGGCGTATTCAGGTCCAATACGTTGCTGTATCCTTGCGGATATTTCTCTTTCTAACCATACAATTACTAGTACACCTATTGTGATTCCCAATACAGGAGTAAAAATAGGAATAAGGATCCATATAATTCCATAGGTCTCTTTTAAAAATTCGAATCTAGAAAAAGAATTAATATCTTGTACTTCTATTGTATCCATTATCATTTTAACGATCAACTTCTCCCATAATGATATCTATGCTACCTAGTATTGTCATAATATCAGCCAATTTCATTCTTTTAACTAACTGAGGAAGAATTTGCAAATTGATAAAACCCGGCGGGCGAATTTTCCATCTCCAAGGAAAACCACTCTGATCCCCTATCAAAAAAATTCCCAATTCTCCCTTTGGGGCTTCAACTCTCACATAGAGTTCTTGTTTCGGCAATTCAAATGTAGGAGAAGGTTTTTTACTAATAAATCGATAGTCAAAATCATTCCATTCTGGATTCCTTTCTCTATCAAAGTATCGGATTTCTAAATTCTCATATGGCCCCCCCGGAATTCCTTCTAGAGCCTGTTGAATAATTTTTATGGATTCTACCATTTCACCAATTCGGACTAGATAACGAGCTAATGAATCTCCTTCGTTTTGCCACTGTACTTCCCAATCAAATTCGTCGTAACATTCATAATGATCAACTTTACGAAGATCCCATTGTATTCCAGAAGCTCGTAGCATTGGTCCTGATAAACCCCAATTTATTACTTCCTCTCTACCAATAATGCCTACTCCTTCAACTCGTTCTAAAAAAATGGGATTTCGAGTAATAAGTTTTTGATATTCAGTAACCCCTATTAAAAAATAATCGCAAAAATCTAAACATTTATCTATCCAGCCGTAAGGTAAATCGGCCGCTACTCCTCCGATACGAAAATAATTATGCATCATTCTCATACCGGTGGCAGCTTCAAATAGATCATATACTAATTCTCTTTCTCTGAAAATATAGAAGAAAGGAGTTTGCGCCCCAATATCTGCCATAAAAGGACCGAGCCATAACAGATGAGAAGCTATACGACTCAACTCCAACATAATTACTCTAATATAGCTGGCTCTTTTAGGCACTTGGATATTTCCCAAGAACTCCGGTCCATTTACCGTTATTGCTTCTGTGAACATAGTAGCTAAATAATCCCAACGCGTTACATAAGGCAGATATTGTATAATTGTTCGGTTTTCCGCAATTTTTTCCATTCCGCGATGTAAATAACCTAATATTGGTTCACAGTCAATAACATCTTCACCATCGAGAGTTACGATGATTCGAAGAACACCATGCATTGATGGGTGGTGGGGACCCATATTTACTATCATGAGGTCCTTTCTTGTAGCTTGTCTATTCATAAGTTTTTCTTTTTCCTCGATTCATTCTTTCATAAATTACTGAAAACAAAAATAAGTTCATTAAAATAAAAGTCAAGATCTAATAAATCAAATAATTCAATAATTCAAAACGCCTCTTCAAATTAGCGCGTTTTTGATTCCCGAATATCTAACTGATTAATTAATTCTTTATAACGTATTGTATTTTTCTTTGACAAATAAGACAGCATCCGTTGGCGTTTTCCCAAAATTTTACGGAGGCCTCTCTGAGATGAATAGTCTTTTCTGTGCAATTCCAAATGTGAAGAAAGGTTGCGTATTCTATTAGTGAGGTTTATTATTTGAAATGCAACAGACCCCCTGTTTTCCTCTTTTTCTTCGTGTGAAATAACCGAAATAAATGACTTTTTTACCATAAAATAAAATCTTTCCTCCACCAGCCCTTATTGCTAGATATTTTTATTGATCAATAATAATAATTATACTCATTTTTTTTTTGGCATAGACAATACAATAATCTTAATTTTCTTAATAATTCCAATTTTTAAATTGGATTCAAGTAGATAAATAAAAAGAGATAGTTGTCTGCACCCACAAAAGATAAAAAATTATACCTAAAATTTAACAATAAACTAATAAGATTTTTGCATCATTTCTAGATATTGATATGTCATTGAATTATTCTCATGTATCATAATGGAATGTAAAATAATACATGTGTGCATCTCTTTGTCTTCATATACGCAATACAGTACAGTAAATAAAATAAATCCGTATTTCACTTTTTTTCAGTACATGGTTCAGTTCATTTTTGAATTACGGATACATATGTACCCTTACCATACTGAACCGACTGCCATTATTGGTATCAAACCAATAGCGATTCATACAAGCGAAATCTTCTAATCGATAATTAGGCCAAAGAAAGAACTTTAATTTAATTAGTGTATTTTGATTTATTTTACTTTTATTCAAAACAGGATTCCTTACCTTATTTTCATTACAAAAAAATGCATTGCTAGGCATACCATTTCTATTTCTAGAATTGAAACAAATTAGAATTCTCAATTCTTTACGACGTCTAGGGGATAAAATACTTTCAGGAACAAAAAAATCATAATGATTTTTGTCTCTATTTTCAGTCATCTTTTGATGTTTTGGAATAAATTCATCAGAATTCTTCGTATCAACATGGTTTTTTTTGCGATACCTTTGAGTAATTGTGTGCTTACTCTTATGAATCAACGGGATACCTATAGTTTGATACGTAATAAATTGTCCTTCATTTTTTATAGACAGACGAATTGGTTCGATAAGTAATATTCCCTTTTTAATCAATTCTGTAAGAGTGAAATTTTTTTGAATCATTATAAGATCCAGATTTATTTCTCCCCTTTGAATAGAGGCTATAGTAATTTCTCTTAGATTTATCGGTCTAAGCAGGGAACAATATATTTTGATGTTATCGATCATTTTTTTATTTAAAGAATCGTCCCATCTCAATTGAAAAAGCAAATATCTTTTTAGTAAGAAATCAAACTCCGTTTCCATGTTGGTCCTGGATTGTTTTTTATTTTTTTTCATCTTTGATATCGCATAATTTTCTTCAATATCTTTTTCTTGGTTTGAGAGATTTGATTCAAAATATTTTTTGATTGCGCATTCTTTTTTTCCTTGATTTTGTTTTTCTAATTCAAGATATCTTTTTTCATTTGAAAATATTAAATTTGAAAATATTGATAGAAAAATATCTCTTTTTGTCTTTCCTGTCTTTTTTTTATTTTCACTGGCATTTTCATTTACATTAAAATTTAAAAGGAGAAATTTGATTGGTATGTACCATGGTTTAATCTTATATGAAGTATAAAGTATCAAAAATTCTGGGAAAAACCAAAGTTCGAGATTCGATATGGGACAACTTAATATTTCTTCATTCATTCTCATCCAATCAAAAAGTTTTTTTTTTTTATTGGATAGATTTATTTCTTGATTTTGATGAATCGTAGGATAAAAAAGACCTTTTTTGTCGATTTTCTCAATTATTTGATAATTATTAGTCCTAGTCTTAATATATTTATTACTGTTGGTGTCAGTATCCATATTGATCCAGGTCCTAATATCCATTTTCTTTCTGAGACAAAAATTGAGAATTATCCAATCAAAATTTTTTCTATCCGGATTGGTCTTTCTATTTCTAATATTATCTTGTACTAGATAATTATTGATAGGGATACCTACCAGCATATTAAAAAATTTTCGTTTATCTTCGTTGTAATTATAAAAAATCTCTTGGTTATGATTTATTTGTAATGGTAATCTAGAAATAGATGAGTTTTTCTTATCTTCATAATTAATAAAATTATATGATAAAAGATCATATCTATATTGTTTTTTAACATTTTTTTTTTCAGAGTTAATTAATGGGTTTTCTTCATATGAATCCCATTTATTTAAATGGTTAGTTTGAGCTATAGAGTGTTGATTTACTATATTTATACTTTTTTGTGGTCCTAACCTAGACTGAAATAAATTATTTTGATAATAACCCCTTAACCCATTTTTCCATTGATTTATTTCAGAATTGGGGGGGTTATTATGTCTCAATTTGAAATTTAATATTTTTTGTGTTCCAAGGAAATAATCTTTTATTTCATTCTTAAGAAAAAGAAATGCTCCATTAGATTGAAAGACAGATCTTAATCTTAACTTATATAAATTCAAAAAATGAAAAATCGGAGTTTGTGATAATTTGTAAAAGACATATGCTTGTGACAAATAAGATAAGTCACAAAAAGTTTGTAAATTCTTATTATTAATATTAGAAAGTGACTCTTTTATAGTCGAAATAAACTGCGTTCTATTTTGATTTGTTTTATCAATTTTTTCTTGAGTTGTTTCATTATTGTCAATATAATTATTATAGGAGCTGTAGTTATTAATAATTTTTTTTGTTGATTCGAAAAAATCAAAAAAAAGTTGTGCATTTATTCTAGGAATATTACTGATAAATAAAAAGATATTTATAGATATTCTTTCAATAAAAAATCTTATAAAATAATTTGATTTACGTATTAGTCGAACATTTCTTCTTTTTAATAGCCGCAAAATCTTTTTTGTTGATTTCACTTTTTTATCATGAAAACTCATTTTGTTAAAACAAATATTTATATGTGGTCTTATAAATTCTTTTTTGTTGTCTTTTGAAATTTTTTGTATTTGATTTAAGATTGTGTTTGTTCTATCAGTTAGATCTTGGATTTTTTTTTTTGTTAATGAAAAAGTTGTCCAATTTGTAGATTGAATGTTAATGGACGGTTCATTAATTATTTCATTATCGATTTTCAAATTTTTTTCTTTTTTGTTTTCACTCAATTCATCTAGTTCTATTTCTCTTAATCCAACTAGTAGACTTGGGTTCATTTTTGAGAGTTCTTTTAGTATTTTTTTTAGAAATAGAATATTTGTAATCACCCATTTTCTTCTTTCTTTTGAGACATTTAGAAATAATTTTGTTCTTTCTTTTAAAATTATTAGAATTCTAAAACACTTCTTTTTGAATTTTATAAGTTTTTTTTTGAGTTCTTTAAAAATAGGTTCAAAAAATGAAAATTGTTTTCTGGGAGAACCAAAAGGAAGTTCAGTTTCCATTCCCCAAACTGTTAAAAAACAAAAATCATTTTGTTGTTCTTTTTTTTTCATTGGATCCTTATAATTGTTTCGTGGTCTTCGTAGCTTAGATTTGTGCCAAGGTTTCAGACGAAAAGGAAATAGGATCTTTATTTGAATACCGTCTATTAACCAGTTTTTCGGAAATTCTTTTTCTGCTAATTGAACGCCGTTATAAGTGCAGTTAACATGCACTTCTCTCTTCCAATCCTTTAAATCCTCCGACCATTCAGGAGATTGAAATAATAGTATACGACCAATATTTTTAACTATTATCAATGAGGGTAATATAATATATTTTCTCAGAATCGATTGGGTTACTAACACAAAACCTCTTATTACTTGAGCAATTACAATGCTATCCCAGGTTTCTGCTATTTCTATACGTGCATTTTCCCTTCTTTTTTTTTCTTCTTCTTCTTTTTTATTTTTAGTACTTTCTTTTCCTTTTTTCTCTCTATAGTCTGAACTTTTAAATTCTGACTTTTTCCATAGCCAATTTTGACATTTTTTTTTTATCA